GTATCAATCCATTTTATTCTATTTCTTCCAAGGCAGGGATTCAACAATCACTTAGCCAAAATCAAGTAACTATTCGTACGTTGTTGAAGAGGAATAAGGAATGCCAGTCTTTTATAATTTTGTCAGCATCTAATTGTTTTCAAATGGGTCCATTCAACGATGTAAAATATTACAATGATGTAATAAAAAAAGAATCAATGAAAAGAGATAGTCTAATTCCAATTAGGAATTCCTTGGGACCTTTAGGATTAGGAAGAACCCCTCAAATTGCGCATTTTTATTCATTTTACCATTTAATAACTTATAATCAGATCTCGGGAACTAAATATTTACAACTTGACAATTTCAAACAGACTTTTCAAGTGCTTAAATATTATTTAATGGATGAAAATGGTAGGGTTTCTATTTATAATAATCCCGATCCGCGCGGTAACATCGTTTTGAATCCATTCAATTTGAATTGGAATTTTCTCCATCATAATTATTGTGAAGAAGCGTCTAGAATAATTAGCCTTGGGCAGTTTATTTGTGAAAATTTATGTATATCCAAAAACGGACCGCACTTAAAATCGGGTCAAGTTCTAATTGTTCAAATTGACTCTGTAGTAATAAGATCGGCTAAAGCTTATTTGGCCACTCCGGGAGCAACCGTTCATGGCCATTATGGAGAAATCCTTTACAAAGGAGATACATTAGTTACATTTATATATGAAAAATCGAGATCTAGGGATATAACGCAAGGTCTTCCAAAAGTGGAACAAGTGTTAGAAGTGCGTTCGATTGATTCAATATCGATGAACCTAGAAAAGAGAATGGAGGGTTGGAACAAGAGTATAACAAAAATTATTGGAATTCCTTGGAGATTCTTGATTGGTGCTGAGCTAACTATAGTGCAAGGGCGTATCTCTTTGGTTAATAAGATCCAAAAAGTTTATAGATCTCAGGGGGTGCAGATTCATAATCGACATATAGAAATTATTGTGCGTCAAATAACATCAAAAGTGTTGGTTTCAGAAGAGGGAATGTCTAATGTTTTTTCACCCGGAGAACTGATTGAATTGTTGCGGGCGGAACGAACAGGGCGCGCTTTGGAAGAAGCGATCTGTTACCGAGCTATCTTATTGGGAATAACGAAAGCATCTCTAAATACTCAAAGTTTTATATCCGAAGCAAGTTTTCAAGAAACTGCTCGAGTTTTAGCAAAAGCCGCTCTCCGGGGTCGTATCGATTGGTTGAAAGGTCTGAAAGAGAACGTTGTTCTAGGGGGGATGATACCCGTTGGTACGGGATTCAACGGATTAGTGCAACGTTCAAGGCAACATACCAACATTCCTTTGGAAACCAAAAACAATAAACTATTCGAGGCAGAAATGCGAGATATTTTGTTCCACCACAGAGAATTATTTGATTTTTTCATTTCAAGGAATTTACACGATACACTGAGACAATCATTTCGAGGGTTGAATGATTCCTAAGAGCGGATTCACCCCCTTTCTTTTTAGCTATTTGTATTTGCGGTCATTTTTTTATTTTTTATTTTTATTTGGTATATAGTAATAAAGATAATAAAATAACAAATAGAATAGAAAGAAATTAATATTAATGGTTTGAATCGTGTATCAATGGCCAATATCCGTTAGAGGTAGAAACGAAGGTTCCATCGGAACAATTATTTATTTCTATTTCAGGGCACCCCGTCTCTCTTTTTTTTAATAAAAAGAAAGGAGGTGCGGATAAATAAATGACAAGAAGATATTGGAACATCCATTTGGAAGAAATGATGGAAGCAGGAGTTCATTTTGGTCATGGTACTAGTAAATGGAATCCTAGAATGGAACCTTATATCTCTTCAAAGCGTAAAGGTATTCATATTATAAATCTTATTAGAACTGCCCGTTTTTTATCAGAAGCTTGTGATTTAGTTTTTGATACAGCAAGTAGGGGAAAGCAATTCTTAATTGTTGGTACCAAAAATAAAGCAGCCGATTCAGTAGCACGGGCTGCAATAAGGGCCCGTTGTCATTATGTTAATAAAAAATGGCTAGGCGGTATGTTAACGAATTGGTATACTACGGAAACGATACTTCATAAGTTCAGGGACTTGAGAACGGAACAAAAGATGGGGAGACTCAATCGTCTTCCGAAAAGAGATTCAGCTATGTTGAAGAGACAATTATCTCACTTGCAAACATATCTGGGCGGGATCAAATATATGACTGGATTACCCGATATTGTAATAATCGTTGATCAGCAAGAAGAATATATGGCTCTTCGAGAATGTATGATTTTGGGAATTCCAACGATTTGTTTAATCGATACAAATTGTGACCCAGGTCTCGCTGATATTTCGATCCCAGCAAATGATGACGCGATAGCTTCAATCCGATTAATTCTTAACAAATTAGTATTTGCAATTTGTGAGGGTCGTTCTAGTTATATACGAAATCCTTGATTCATATTAATAATGAATAATAAAATAAAAAAATTATTTTGGGAACTCCATAGATTTATGAAATCGGTTATGCTTCCTAAAAGAGATACAAGTAACTAGGGATATTATGTAATTAATTGGTATACAAATATATATAAGTCAACTAGGCAAGTCGAAAAAAGAGAAGGTTGAATCAAAATAATTCTTTTTAAAGTTCTATTTTTTTCAGAGGGCAATATGAATGTTCTATTATGTTATATCAACACACTAAAAGGCTTATACGATATATCCGGTGTGGAAGTCGGCCAACATTTCTATTGGAAAATAGGAGGTTTTCAAGTCCATGCCCAAGTAATTATTACTTCTTGGGTTGTAATTGCTATCTTATTAGGTTCAGCCATTATAGCTGTTCGTAATCCACAAACCATTCCTACTGACAGTCAGAATTTCTTCGAATATGTTCTTGAATTCATTCGAGATGTGAGCAAAACTCAGATTGGCGAAGAATACGGTCCATGGGTTCCCTTTATTGGAACTTTGTTTCTATTTATTTTTGTTTCGAATTGGTCGGGTGCTCTTTTACCTTGGAAAATCATACAGTTACCTCATGGGGAATTAGCCGCGCCTACAAATGATATAAATACTACTGTTGCTTTAGCTTTACTCACGTCAGTAGCATATTTCTATGCGGGTCTTAGTAAAAAAGGATTAGGTTATTTTGGTAAATACATTCAACCAACTCCAATCCTTTTACCCATTAATATTTTAGAAGATTTCACAAAACCCCTATCACTTAGTTTTCGACTTTTCGGAAATATATTAGCTGATGAATTAGTAGTTCTTGTTCTTGTTTCTTTAGTACCTTCAGTGGTTCCTATACCCGTCATGTTACTTGGATTATTTACAAGCGGTATTCAAGCTCTTATTTTTGCAACTTTAGCTGCGGCTTATATAGGCGAATCCATGGAGGGTCATCATTGACTAGTTTTCGAAATAGTCTTTTTTTGGTTTAAGCCTTACGCAATATATGTGCGTATCAAGGTAATCTGCTTAAGGAGCATAATATATAAAAATAAATAGATAAATTATATAAATATAAACTATATAAAGTATAGAAGTAATAGTCAAAAATAAGATATTAGCGGTATTAGGGAATTGCAACAAACAAAAGGGGAAGTAAAAAAAAGGAAAGAGATCGAAAAGATCTTTTTCCTAAAATTCCAGTTCGGTCTATTTATCCCCCCCCCAATGAATACTATCTTTATATTGTTTTGTTCATTTAATTCCAATATCCAATATTATTAGATATTAGTAATCATAATCTGAATAATAATTAGGATTGTAATACTTATAGTATTATAGTGTGCTATTTTAAAAAAGATGCTATTGTTATATAGAAGAATTCCCATTCAAGTTGATTTCATCCAATTAAACGGTTGACCAAAAGAGAATTTTAATAAATAATAAATTACCTGAACTTAGATCAATCAAATACTTCTATTTCGATGCAACGATTCGATCTAACGAATTTGTCCATGTAGATTGATTGTACCTGCGTCGGCGAGTAAAAAAGAAAAAATAAAGATTTACAAAAAACTTCAAATTTATAAAAAAAAATGGATTGGTTAGGGGGGGCCGAACTAGATGTATGTACTCTAATTAGTATAAGACAACTCTTGTGAATGTTTCGAAGAATGATTCTATAATCCGATTGAATGTAAGATATGAATGGTTGATTTACGTTATCCAAGAAACACATGTATATGTAATATTAGATATTAATTAGTTATATATGTAATATCTAAGCGGCTCTATTACTGTGAATTTAGATAGGAATTCCAATGGAATCCCCTCCATTTCCTTTGTAGTTGTGAATTGAATATTAAATGAATAAAATAAAGTGACTATTGAATAAAGAGATTCAATCAAGAAAATAAGAAAAAACGAAAAATTCAAAAAGAATGGTATGGATTCAAAAAAATTCTGTGAATAAAAACTAAAAAAGAAATATCGAAGCCGTTCTGATAATTCAATAATAATATTATTACTTCAATTCCGAGTTCTTATTTCCTTCGACTGTATAGATCTTAGCGATGGAATAATTAAGTCATAATTTATTGGTTGATCGTATCATTAACTATTTACTTATTTTGGTGTGAGGAACTTATCATGAATCCACTGATTTCTGCCGCTTCCGTTATTGCTGCTGGGTTGGCCGTCGGGCTTGCTTCTATTGGACCTGGGGTTGGTCAAGGTACTGCTGCGGGCCAAGCTGTAGAAGGGATCGCGAGACAGCCCGAGGCGGAGGGAAAAATACGAGGTACTTTATTGCTTAGTCTGGCTTTTATGGAAGCTTTAACAATTTATGGACTGGTTGTAGCGTTAGCACTTTTATTTGCGAATCCCTTTGTTTAATCCGAAAAAAAAAATACGTATTTTTTATTAGTTTATTTCCTTGGACTTACTGCTTTTTTTGAATTAGATTAGGATTTCACTCCTCCAATTATTTGGTGGGACACTAACCCATGGGAAGGACTGATTGGAGAATGGGGAATTAGCAGAACGACTC